AGAGCGTTTCCACGTGGTAGAACCTCCTCAGGGAATATAAGGTTTTCATGAGGCTGATCTTGAGCCGCCATCCACGCACGAATACCTTCGTTTAAGAGAATATTTTTGGTGTAGAAAGTCTCAAATTCAGGATCTTCCGCTGCGCGGATTTCTTGAGAAACGAAGTCATAGGCACGTAGGTTCAGGGCCAGACCGACTACTCCAAGAGCACTCATCCATAAACCAGTTACTGGGACAAATAACATAAAGAAATGTAACCAACGTTTATTGGAAAAAGCAACCCCAAAGATTTGGGACCAAAAGCGGTTAGCGGTGACCATTGAATAAGTTTCTTCCGCTTGGGTTGGGTTAAAAGCACGGAATGTATTTGCACCATCACCATCTTCAAATAAGGTATTTTCTACGGTAGCGCCATGAATAGCACATAATAGGGCAGCGCCCAATACACCAGCAACTCCCATCATATGAAATGGGTTTAATGTCCAATTATGAAACCCTTGGAAAAAGAGAATGAATCGAAATATAGCTGCTACCCCAAAACTAGGTGCAAAGAACCAACCAGACTGACCCAGTGGATAAATCAGGAATACAGAAACAAAAACAGCAATTGGACCGGAGAATGCGATTGCATTATAAGGCCGCAATTGAACAGATCGAGCAAGTTCAAATTGACGTAACATAAAACCTATTAATCCGAAAGCACCGTGAAGAGCAACAAAAGTCCACAGACCACCTAATTGACACCAACGGGTAAAATCTCCCTGTGCTTCAGGACCCCACAGTAACAACAAAGAATGTGCTAAACTATTAGCAGGAGTAGAGACTGCCGCAGTTAAGAAGTTACAACCTTCCAAATAGGAACTTGCCAATCCATGAGTATACCATGAAGTTACAAAGGTGGTACCTGTGAACCAACCCCCCACGGCAAAATAGGCGCAAGGAAAGAGTAATAGACCGGACCAACCCACAAAAACAAAACGGTCCCTCCGTAACCAGTCATCCACAATATCAAATAAATCATTTTGATCTTTGGTAAATTTACCAAGAGCTATAGTCATAGCGATCCTCCTATTCAACTACTTCAACCATTTCCGAGCACCCCCTAGCATTTTCAGGGATGGAACCTTCGAGGCTTTTTTCATTTTATATATGATATGATTTCTCGTAGACTGTCCCTTCTTGGGGGTTTCGAATAAAAAAATCCCTTTTTGTCGATTGATATCTAATCTAGCTCAAATTCATTAACTTAATTGGCTTATTCCCTTCTATTCTAAAAAATTCCCTAAGTCATGACTCGGGAATTGTCTTATGACTCGTAAATCCGATAAATCCATTTTTAAAAGAACTATTCCATAAACAAATGATGGCTTTTATCACTCTCGTTACCAGAAGATCCCCAGACATACTACTCTACCTTTTATCAAATAATAGTATTCTTGAATCTTGTTCGTGAAAAAAAAAAAATAGTTTTCTATATTCTTCCAATTTGTATGTCTAGGAAACTACTAGAGGATCCTATTTTTACTTTCTATTTTACATTTATTTCTTTTATTGTCTTCTTTGTTCTATTTTTCTTTCGTTTAGATTAAAAAAATTAGAAAGTCTATCTTTCTTGTAGATCGAGGTAAGAAATTCGAATATTTTTTTCTATTTCTTTTTTTTTATCTATCTGTCAGATTTTTTAATATTGTATGGAATTTTCTTAAAAATAAAGAAAGATTCTAAGTGAAAGTTTCGTCCATTAATTGCATTAAAAATCTCGTATGCATATCTATCAAAATCAAATAGTTGATGAAATCATAATTGGATGGATTTTTCTATTATTTTGATAGATATATCATATCTTAAAGAACTAATAGAAATGTAATTTGATCTTTTCTTGTATTCGGAAAAAAGATATTTTAAAGTCAAATGACTTGGATATAGCAACTTAGAATAGAATAAGTCCTTCTGCGTGGAGGAGAGGAGTCGCAATTTATTCCTAGGAACAATAAGATTTAATCCAAAATATCGACAGATTCTTCCGGAGTCCCAACCAAAGAGGTATTAAAAACAAAAAAAAGATCCGCTGTTTTAATTTCATTTCTATCCAATTTGAATATCAGAATAGTGGATATAGTTATGATTCGATAGGTTAGGTCCACTTACTTTTTTTTAGAATCTTTGCCAGTTTTTGATTGGAATAATAGAAAAAAGTAATATCTGACAACTAAAAAAAAGAAATATATATATATAGAAAAGAATACTAGTTTACTTTCTAACTAGAATGATATATATATATAGAAAAGAATACTAGTTTACTTTCTAACTAGAATGATATATATATATAGAAAAGAATACTAGTTTACTTTCTAACTAGAATGAGTTTACTCTATTCGAATTCGAATGATAACAATAACTTAATAGAATTTCTTTCTATTTTAAATTCTATTTTTTATGGAAATTCAACTATTCCTTGGTTTTTTTTTTTTTACAAACATAAACTTCTTACAAATATCAAGAATATATATATGTCTATTCTTAGTTTAAATTAGGAATACTACCGTTGTCATTTTATGACAAAAAAAGCCCCTTATCGGATTTGAACCGATGACTTACGCCTTACCATGGCGTTACTCTACCGCTGAGTTAAAAGGGCACCTTTTGAGTCAACTCCCGAATAAGGAACTGGCCGATATGAATATGAGTTTAGTACATCTATATTGTTCCTGCATATACTTAATTATATAAATATATATATGAATAAAAAAATGTATATATATAGATCTATTTTTTGTGCATAGCAACCCATTAACGAACAATAAATTAGATTTACATGGTGAGTCTGGTTAAAAAAATCATTTATTGATATTGGATTTGATAAAAAACTAGTTCGGGATTCGGGTCCAACCCATTTTATTTTATTACTTAAAATCAAAGTAGAATGAATAGATCGAAATAATTCATAGATCCGTCTATCTATGAATTATTTCGAGTCATTCTACTTCAAATTTGGATATTCACGAGTAATTAGTTACCCATTGATGCTACCTATTCATAAACCCGTTTTTAAGAAAAAAACGGATTTGCTAAAATCTGAGGTGAGGACTTGACAGCTAAATATAGTCTGTGTATATTATATTGATAAACAAAAAAATTAATTATCGATCATGAACCAGAGCTGTATGCATTATATGGACAGAAAGTAAACGCCCGGGATCATTTAATACAGCAGTATGAACGCGATACCAAGGCAAACCCATGAAATGTCTAAAAAAAATAGACACTATGTAACTTTATTGCACTGTAAAAAACGATCCTATGGACCTTCCCCGATAATAAATTATCGGGCATTAAAGAATGAATATTTGTTCTTGTTTTTTAGTAACAATGGGACATTCTATTCGTAGGAACAATAAAGAAGCAGATCTATTCTATATCCGATAAGTAACAATACGCAATGGTGGTGTTTTTTTTAGATGAGTCTTTCTATTGGATATGTGTGTTTCTATCATGCTTGCTACGTTCTTACGCCAAAGCAAAGTAAGATAGACAACTGCATCTTCGAAGTTGCAATTGCTTTTTTATTTTTTATGCCGGTTGGAATTCCCAAGGTCGTCTATTTAATGACGGGAGACGATGAGGAATCTTGGACTGATTTATACCATCGACTTTACGAAGAAAGACTTTTATTTTTAGGTGACGAAGTAAACAGTGAAATATCAAATCAATCAAATGGTCTATTGATATTTCTTAGTTTACAGGACAAGACCAGAGATTTGTATCTCTGTAGAAATTCTCCGGGCGGAGAGGTAATATCCGGAATCCCAATGTTTGATACATCGATTATTCCCGGTATTTTCATGATTGTTCATGAAAATACTATAGCCGATGTATTATTGTGGATCCGTTTCGAGCACGGGCTGGGTATAAATCCCTCCCTGAGAAGGGGTAGAATTATCGATATAATTCTACAATTCCTTCTCGACCAAGGAAGGATCGAAACCGTCCAAAAAGATCTTTTTGTTTGGACAGTGAGATATAAGCCCAAAAATTTTCCCGTGCTCCTACCTCCAAACCGCCGAATCCCCATCACATGCATGGGAAAAAGTCGGCAAAAGTCCGGGGGAGAAATTACCAAACGTCTAGCATTCCCTCACGCTTGGCGCCAACGATTCTTTTTTTGTAGAAAAAAAAAAAATAAAGAAAAAAAATCCTATGCCTACGCTAATATTAAGTAAAAAAAGCATGGCACTTCGAGTTCGATATGCAAAAATAACTTTCTTGCAAAACCATTAGATTATATATCGAAAGAGGAAGTATAAAAAAAGGGGTATTTACGATTTTATCGGATCTATCTAGGGCCTTTTTTAGTGTCACAATCTTTTTTTGTTTTCTGTTTTCATCCCAGAAAACTTTTCACAATATTTTTTTTACTTATTTGTATTTGAAAAAAGAAACTTTGGGATTGCTGAATCAAAAACGAGGAAATAAAAGAGCAACGGAATCATCATAGTTATAAAATTTTTATTATCAAACAAAAAAGAAAGGTGGTTATTGGATTATTTACCGAATCTGGGTCTGATAGACCCGGTATATTTTATATTTCCTCCACGGACAAAATAGATTTCATATTTATAATAGAGCCGTATGCTATCTAAAAAATCAAAAAGATGCCTGTACGGCTTAAAATTGAATTTGTTTTTTCTTTTTTATATCCCTTACCTTAATAATCCAAGATTAGGAAAAACCCTTATTATGTTATACTCTCAGGGTAATGATGCATGAACCTGTTATTTCTTTGAATGACGAAAAAACAGAAGAATGTACGCTGGACGCGGATGAATTACTGAGAATATACCAAAGTATAATAAAAGTTTATGTACAAAGAACAGGCAAATCTCCATGGCAGATAGCCGAAGACATGAGAAGGGATTTTTTTATGTCAGCAGAAGAAGCCCAAGCCCACGGAATTGTTGATATGGTCTCGGATTCTTTGTCTTTTATTTCTTTTCTAAACT